TATATATTATTTTGTGTGATTGTGTAACAATATATATAGCAGATAGATATTTGCACAACTGGGTACATGAGGTAATTAAAATATGTCGATGGTAAGTCAGTCCTGCTTTTGGGGTTTGGCAGGAAATATTAAGGCTTGTTCGACGTAAGGGGGTAGGGGGTTTGTCGATAATAAGCGTTTAAGCTGTGCATACAAACCCGGGGTCTGACAGTAGAATGTTTTATGTGTGTGTAGTATGGGTTGTATAATATATCAGAATATGTCATTATATCATTCACTACCCATCCTTGAACAAATGATATACTGTTCCACCTTCAATATTCTCCGTCTGAAGAAGTCACATGTCAGTGAATGGAAACCCAAATAAAAGTAACCAAATGTTGACAAGGTTCTCTGCATGGGGAACGGATTCGATGGTACTTCCAACATTAATCAGATGCCGGACACAGTTCAGTTATGGGGAAAAGACTGTTTATGTACCTGAAATAGGAACCAGATGTTAGTAATAGTTCAGTTATGTTACTCTACGATTACTGTCCTTCATCTCATTAACCTTATGTTTAAGACAAATGGTATGTTCGGCTCTTATTACATTCTGAGTTGTCGAGAAGTTATCTGTTAGCGCACATAGAGAAAATGAGATAAAGCATTTAATGGTAGATGAAACATTCTGATATGTTGACTAGAAATTAATGGGGATTAAACATAGTATGTCTATGTACTTAGATAATTTAATATATAGGTAAACATTAGTATTGGTGGCTAGAAATTAATGGGGATTAAACATAGTATGTTTATGTATGTACAATTTAATGTATGCAGACATTGGTATGGGTCAGACATGTGGTCAGAGAATAGTTTAATGTAGAATCTTAGCTTTGGGAGTTAAGGGTGAGAGTTGAATTCTCTTTTCTTTGAGGTTGGCGCTAGGAAGGATTTTAACCTTCGATCTTCGGTTTACAAGACCGGTGCTTTGATGTCTAAGCTACTAGGGCAGTTTCAGTTTAGGGTTTTATTTTCCAGTCAGCCCGTTATAGGGAGGGCGACTAAAAACAGGGTGAAATAGACTGTGGAAGCCACTTGTCCAATTAAGACGAATGGATGTTCGACTGGCTGGCCTCCAATTCATGTGAGTACTAATATATCGGCCACTAGGGCTCAAAATAGGATTTGGGAGAGGGGCCGAAATGTATTTCCCCGTTGTTTGGAGGTGTGGAGGACTGGTACCAATATTAGGACTAGGATGGAGAATAGAAGGGCCAGTACTCCGCCTAGTTTGTTCGGAATAGATCGGAGGATGGCGTAGGCAAAGAGAAAGTATCATTCGGGTTTGATGTGTGGGGGTGTGACAAGGGGGTTGGCAGGCGTAAAGTTGTCTGGGTCGCCTAAAAGGTTGGGGGAGAATAGTGCCACAGAGGCGAGTCCGATTAGTATTAGGATAAAACCGAATAAGTCTTTATAAGAGAAATATGGGTGGAATGTTACTTTGTCTGCGTCTGAGTTTAGTCCTGTTGGGTTGTTTGATCCTGTTTGGTGTAGAAACAGGAGGTGGATTATGCTGGCCCCAGCGATTACGAATGGTAAAAGAAAGTGAAAGGCGAAGAATCGGGTGAGGGTGGCGTTGTCCACTGAAAAGCCGCCTCAGATTCATTGCACTAGTGTGTCGCCGATGTATGGGAAGGCGGAGAGGAGGTTAGTAATTACGGTTGCCCCTCAAAATGATATTTGTCCTCAGGGTAATACATACCCCACGAAGGCGGTTATTATGGTGAGGAGCAGAAGGATCACCCCGATGTTTCAGGTTTCTTTTTGGAGGTATGAGCCGTAGTATATGCCTCGTGCTACGTGAAGGTACAAGCAAATGAAGAAGAAAGAGGCCCCGTTTGCATGAATATTTCGGATTAGTCATCCGTAATTTACATCTCGGCAGATGTGGGCGACGGAGGAGAAGGCTGTTGAAATGTCGGCTGTGTAATGTATTGCAAGAAATAGTCCTGTTAAGATTTGTGTCACAAGGCAGAGGCCTAGGAGTGAGCCAAAGTTTCATCACACGGAGATGTTGGAGGGTGTGGGGAGGTCAATGAATGCTCCATTAATAATTTTAAGTAGTGGGTGTGTTTTTCGGATGTTTGCCATTGGTTTTTATAGTTGAATTAACAACGGTGGTTTTTCAAGTCATTGGTCTTGGTTAGAGTCCGAGTAAAAATTATGTTTTATTTTACTTTTTTAGTTTTAATTGGGTTAGTTTTAGGTTTAGTGGGGGTAGCTTCAAACCCTGCTCCTTATTTTGCGGCTCTGGGGTTGGTTGTGGCTGCTGCAGTTGGGTGTGGTATTTTGGTTGGGCATGGTGGGTCTTTCCTCTCCTTGGTTTTGTTTTTGATCTACCTTGGGGGGATGTTGGTAGTGTTTGCTTATTCTGCTGCACTGGCTGCAGAGCCTTATCCTGAAACATGGGGGGATTGGTCAGTGCTGTTTTATGTAGTGGTTTACATTGCGGGAGTTTTGGTTGTGGGAGGTTTGGTGGGGGGCGATTGGTATTCGTGTTCTTGAGTAATTGTTGATGAGTTTAAGGATTTGTCCTTGCTTCGGGGGGATTTTAGTGGGGTGGCATTTATGTACTCTTTGGGGGGAGTGATGTTAGTAGTGTCGGGGTGGGTGTTGCTGCTAACTTTATTTGTGGTGTTGGAGCTTACTCGTGGGTTGAGTCGGGGGGCTCTTCGTGCCGTTTAGATTAGAGTAATGAGGAGGATTGATAGTGTGGTGGTTAGGAAGAAGATTGTAAGGTATGTTTTGATTAAGCCTTGTTGAATGTTGTTTGTGGCTTTAATTAGGGGGATTTGACTAGTCGTGATTCCTTTTGGTCCTACTTTTTCTAGTCATGTTTGGTCGATTAGGTGAGTTGCTATGGTTTGTCCTAGGCTCAGTTTAATTTTGGGGGTTAGGCGATGAATAATTGATGGAAAATATCCTAGTATGTTGGAGAAGTTGTGTAGCGGGGTTGTAGGGGTAATTTTTAGTTGTTTGTTTGTTAGGCTTGTCAGTTCTAGGGCCATGAGTAATCCCAGGGCTGTCACGAGGAGCGCGGAAAGTTTAAGGGTCGTGGGTATGGTCATAATTGGTGTTTTTGTTGGTAAAAAGTTGGAGGTAATAAATAATCCGGCTAGGATACTTCCTCAGGCAAGTCGTTTGATCGGGTTTATTACTGTTGGGTTGTTTTCATTGAGGGGTGACAGGGGGAGGAATCGGGGGGAGCCCATTGAGGCGAAGAAGATGACCCGGAAGCTGTACACGGCTGTGAAGGAGGTGGCGAAAAGAGTTAGGGTCAGGGCTCAGGCGTTCAGGTGTGATGTGTTTAGGGCTTCGATGATGGCGTCTTTTGAGAAGAACCCGGAGAGGAAAGGTATTCCGGTTAGAGCTAGGCTGCCGATGGTGAGGCAGGTAGAGGTGAGCGGAAGTATAGTGTGGAGGCCTCCTATTTTTCGGATATCTTGTTCGTCGTTGAGGCTGTGGATAATGGATCCAGAACATAGGAACAGTATTGCTTTAAAAAATGCGTGGGTGCAGATGTGTAAGAAGGCCAATTGGGGTTGGTTTAAGCCGATGGTAACTATCATTAGGCCCAGTTGGCTGGATGTGGAGAATGCTACGATTTTTTTGATATCATTTTGTGTTAGGGCACAGGCGGCGGTGAATAAGGTAGTTGTGGCCCCGAGGCAGAGACAGGTTGTCAGGGCGGCTTGGTTGTGTTCTATTAGGGGGTGAAGTCGGATGAGTAGGAAAATGCCGGCTACGACCATGGTGCTAGAGTGTAATAGGGCAGAGACCGGTGTTGGACCTTCTATCGCTGAGGGGAGTCAGGGGTGAAGGCCGAATTGAGCTGACTTTCCTGTGGCGGCTAGAATTAGGCCCATGAGTGGCAGGGTCGCTTGGTTGTCCTGGGAGGAGGCGAATATTTGTTGAATCTCTCAAGTGTTCATGCTTATTGCAAATCATGCTATGCTTAAAATTAGTCCAATATCCCCCACTCGGTTATAAATAACTGCTTGTAAAGCGGCGGTGTTGGCGTCTGCACGTCCGTATCATCATCCAATTAGTAGGAAAGACATAATGCCTACTCCCTCTCAGCCGATGAATAGTTGGAATATGTTGTTGGCTGTGACTAGGGTAATCATGGCGATTAAGAATAAGAGTAAATATTTGAAGAATCGGTTTATGTTGGGGTCTGAGTGCATATATCATGAGGCGAATTCTAAGATGGATCAGGTTACGTAGAGGGCCACGGGTGTAAAGATAATTGAGTATTGGTCAAATTTGAAGCTGATGTTAATGTCAAAGGTGGCAATATTTATTCAATGTCAGTTAGTAGTAATGACTTCTATGCCTTGATCGAAAAATACTGCAAGGGGGAGTAGGCTGAGATAGAAGGCCGTTTGAACTGCGGTTTTGACGTGAGTAATTGCTCATTTTTTGTTGAGGGGACTGGGGTTGAGGGATACGATGAGGGGAAATATCAGGAGGACAAAAATAATTAGGAGGGTTGAGTTAAAGATGAGTGTTGGTGAATGCATAGCTTCTACTTGGAGTTGCACCAAGAGTTTTTGGTTCCTAAGACCAACGGATGAACTATTATCCTTTAAAAGCCGAGTGACCCATGGATTTGAACCATGGTGCTGAAGAATTAGCAGTTCTTAGTGCCCCTGGCTTCTCTCGGTGAACAAGGAGGGTTTAGCTCCCATCTTTAGAACCACAATCTAATATTTTGTTTAAACTATGTTTACAGAAACATCAGCCTCACATAAGTTCTGGCTTTAGTATCAATAGAATAATGGGGATGAGGTGTAGTGCTATAAGTAGGTGTTCTCGTGTGTGAGATGGTTCGATTGCCATGATTAGGGTGGACACTGGGCCTCGTTGTGTCATTAGGTATATGTAGAGGGAGTAGCTGGCGGTAATAAGGGTTCCCCCTCCTGTGAGGAAAATTGTTCAGCTTGATCAGTTAAATATTGAGGTGATGATGACTAGTTCTCCTATTAGGTTGGGGAGAGGGGGGAGGGCTAGGTTAGCTAGGTTGGCAATAAATCATCATGTGGCCATTAGGGGGAGGACGGCTTGTATTCCTCGGGCAAGCAATAGGGTTCGGCTGTGAAGGCGTTCATAATTAGTGTTTGCTAAGCAGAATAATGCGGAGGATGCTAAGCCGTGTGCGATCATTAGAATAATGGCCCCGGTGAAGCCTCAGGGGGTTTGGATGAGGATCCCTGCTACTACCAACCCTATATGGCTTACTGACGAATATGCAATTAGGGATTTTAGGTCTGTTTGTCGGAGGCAAATTGACCCGGTTATGATGATGCCCCATAGGGCCAGGATGATAAATGGGTATGCTAAATTTTTAGATGCTGGTTCTAGCATAATAATTATTCGTATTATACCGTAGCCGCCGAGTTTTAGTAGTACGGCAGCTAGGACCATAGATCCTGCAATTGGGGCCTCTACGTGTGCTTTTGGGAGCCAGAGGTGGGCTCCGTACAGGGGTATCTTTACTAGGAAGGCAATTAAGCAGGCCGCTCATCAGATTTTATCGGCTCACGCACATAGAGGGGCGGGCTGTATATATTGGATAACCAATATTGAAAGGGAGCCTAGCTCTTTTTGCAGAATCAGTAGGGCAACCAGTAGAGGAAGTGATCCGGCTAAAGTGTAGAATAGAAAATAGGTGCCTGCGTTAAGTCGTTCGGTTTGGTTCCCTCATCGTGTGATAATAATTAGAGTTGGGATTAGTGTAGCTTCAAACATGATGTAGAATAGGATAATTTCAGTGGCCCCGAAGGCCATAATTAAGAATAGTTGGAGGGACGTTAGTAGGGTAATGTAGGTTCGTTGGCGGCTGATTGGTTCTGGGGAGATGTGATTTTGGCTTGCTAGGATTATTAGGGGGAGGAGTCAGCATGTTAAGACGAGCAGGGGGGTGGAGAGTGGGTCCGTGCCTAGGTAGGGGTTTGAGGAGGTTCAACCGGTCTCTGAGTTTCAGTTAAGTAGGGTCAGGCTTGCGGTGGCAATAATTAGGGCCTGGGCCGTTGTTGTGGTTCATAATCATTTTGGGGTAACAAGTCAAGTTGTTGGGAATAGCATTAGCGTTGGGATTAAAATTTTTAGCATTGTAGGAGGTTTAGGTTTTGGAGGTGGTCTGTGCCGTGTGTTCGTGTGGTAGCTACAAGGAGGGCTAAACCCGCTCCGGCTTCACATGCTGAGAATGCCAGTAGTAGCATTGGGGCGGTGGCATAGGTGGTGGATTCTAGTTGAAGGGATCAGAGGGAGAGGGCAATAAATAAAGATAGTATTATCCCTTCTAGGCAGAGAAGGGCAGAGAGGAGGTGGGTTCGGTGGAAGGTTAATCCTATTAGTCCTAACATGAAGGCGGAGCTGAAGCTGAAGTGTACAGGGGTCATAAGACGACTATGGACTTGCACCATAATTAGTTGAGCCGAAATCAGCGGTCTTGCTTTGGACTAGTCATCTATTCGGCTCATTCAAGTCCTCCTTGGGTCCATTCATAAACGAGGCCTAGGGTTAATAGGATTAAAATGGTTGTTGCTCAGAGTAGGGCGGTGGTGGGAGAGGCCAGTTGGTCCCCCCAGGGTAGGGGGAGCAATAGTGCGATTTCTAAGTCGAATAGCAGAAATAAGATTGCCACTAAGAAAAATCGCAGTGAAAAGGGGAGTCGGGCGGACCCAAGGGGGTCAAAGCCGCATTCATAGGGGGAAAGTTTTTCGGAGTCGGGGCATATTTGTGGTAACCAGAATGCAACGACTGCTAGGATGCAGGATAGGATAACTGTAATTGCTAGGACTGCTATAATTAGGTTCATTACCTTTCCTTGGATTTTAACCAAGGCTAAATGATTGGAAGTCACTTGTACTGAATGTTAATACTAGAAAGGTTATGATCCTCATCAATAAATGGAGACGTATAGGAATAGTCAAACTACGTCTACAAAGTGTCAGTATCATGCGGCGGCTTCAAATCCGAAGTGGTGCTCAGATGTAAAGTGGTATTGAACTTGTCGGAGGAGGCAGATCGCTAGGAAGGTGGAGCCAATGATGACGTGAAGTCCGTGGAACCCGGTTGCTACAAAGAAGGTGGAGCCATATACTCCGTCAGCAATGGTGAATGGGGCTTCGTAGTACTCTATTGCTTGGAGGGCTGTGAAGTAAAGACCTAGTAGGACTGTTAGGGTTAATGCCTGGATGGTTTGTTTGCGTTCGCGTTCTATGATGCTGTGGTGAGCTCAAGTGACTGTGACGCCGGAGGCTAGTAGTACTGCTGTGTTAAGTAGCGGCACTTCAAAGGGGTCTAAAGTGGTAATGCCAGTTGGGGGTCAGCACCCACCTAGTTCTGGAGTTGGGGCCAGGCTTGCGTGGTAAAAGGCTCAGAAAAAGCCTAGGAAAAAGAAAACTTCTGAGGTAATAAATAGAATTATTCCGTATCGAAGTCCTTTTTGGACAGGGGGTGTGTGGTGTCCTTGAAATGTGCCTTCTCGAATAATATCTCGTCATCATTGATATATGGTTAGGAGAAGCAGGGTGAGTCCTATTGTCATAAGTACTGTGGAGTTAAAATGGAATCAGACTGCAAGTCCTGATGTTATCAGGAGGGCAGCTACTGCGCCGGTTAGGGGTCAGGGGCTGGGGTCGACCATGTGATATGCGTGTGCTTGGTGGGCCATTAGACGTTTTCTTGTAGGTAGAGGCTTAGTAGGAGAACAAATACGTATGCTTGAATTATTGCTACGGCTACTTCTAGTAGGGTTAGTAGGAATAGTACTGTTGATGTTAAGATAGCTACGGCCGGTATTATTGGAAGGAGGACAAATGCGGCGGTGGCAATCAGTTGAATTAAGAGATGGCCTGCAGTTAGGTTTGCTGTAAGTCGAACGCCTAATGCTAGGGGGCGAATAAATAAGCTGATTGTTTCGATAATGATTAAGACCGGGATGAGGGGGACGGGGGTTCCTTCTGGCAGAAGGTGGCCTAGGGCGGCGGTGGGCTGGTTTCGTATGCCAATAATTACGGTAGCCAATCACAGAGGGACGGCGAGTCCTATATTAAGAGAGAGCTGAGTTGTAGGAGTAAAGGTGTAGGGGAGGAGCCCGAGTAGATTGAGTGTAATTAAAAGTAGCATTAGGGCTGTTAATAAAACAGCTCATTTGTGTCCGCCAAGGTTGATGGGTAGCATGAGTTGTTGTGTAAAGCGGTTAATAAATCAAGCTTGGAGGGTTAAAAGACGGTTGTTCAGCCATCGGTTAGTGGGGGTGGGGATTAATACTCATGGAAGGCTGAGTGCTAGGGCAATTAGGGGGATTCCCAGGTGTGTGGGGCTCATGAATTGATCGAAAAAGCTTAGTATCATGGTCAGGTTCAGGGCTCAGGTTTAATCTTTTCCGCATTTTTGTGGGTGGGTTCGTTCGTGAAGGTGTGGCCTAACACTTTAGGTGGTAGAACGATTAAGAAAATAAGTCATGAGAAGACTAAGATTATAAATCATGGGTTGGGATTCAGTTGAGGCATGTCACTAAGGGTGGTTGGGGGTCACCAGTCTTTAGCTTAAAAGGCTAACGCTATTCCCTATTTAGCTTCTTAGTGAGGATTCTTCTAGTATTAATGAAGATCAGTTTTCAAAGTGCTCTAGGGGGACTGCTTCGACTACAATTGGCATGAAGCTGTGGTTAGCTCCGCAAATTTCAGAGCATTGGCCGTAATAAACTCCTGGTCGTGAGGTAATAAAGGCCGTCTGATTTAGGCGTCCTGGTACTGCGTCTATCTTGATGCCTAGGGCTGGTACCGCTCAGGAGTGGAGTACATCTTCTGCGGAAACTAGGACTCGGATTGGGGATTCTATGGGTACTACTATTCGATGGTCTGCTTCTAGGAGTCGGAATTGTCCTGGGGAGAGGTCTTGTGTGGGAATCATGTAGGAGTCAAATCCCAGATCTTCATAATCCGTATATTCATAACTTCAGTATCATTGATGTCCTATAGCTTTAATCGTCAGGTGGGGGTCGTTGATCTCGTCTATTAGGTAAAGAATTCGAAGGGAGGGCAGGGCAATTAAGATTAGAATTACTGCTGGGAGCACTGTCCATACAATTTCAATTTCTTGGGAGTCCAGTACGTACTTGTTTGTTAGTTTAGTTGACACCATGGCCACAATAATGTAGAGCACTAAAGTGCTGATTAGGAAAACAATCATCAGTGTGTGATCATGGAAGTGGAGAAGTTCTTCTATTACAGGTGAGGCCGCGTCTTGGAATCCTAATTGTGATGGATGTGCCATTTAGTCCTTGGACTTAAGGCACGCAGGTCTTTAACCTGCAACTCTGCCTCGACAAGGCAGTGTTATAGCAATTTTACTAGTGTCTCATGGGGGAAAGAAAGTGGCAGAGCGGTTATGCGGCTGGCTTGAAACCAGCAAATGGGGGTTCGATTCCTTCCTTTCTCGTGGTTAGTTGGTTGATTGTACTTGTACGAAGGCAGGTTCTTCATAAGTGTGATATGGGGGCGGGCAGCCGTGAAGTCACTCTACATTTGTGGTTGTTAGTTCTACTGACATGACTTCTCGTTTAGCTGCGAATGCTTCTCATAAAATAAATAGGAACATAATTACGGCAATTAATGAGATTAGTGAGCCGATTGAGGAAACGGTGTTTCATAGGGCATATGCGTCTGGGTAGTCTGAGTATCGGCGGGGTATACCTGCGAGACCTAGGAAGTGTTGGGGGAAGAATGTTAAGTTTACGCCTACAAATATTACGGCAAAGTGGATTTTGGATCAGGTGCCGTGTAGTGTATAACCCGTGAAAAGCGGGAATCAGTGTACGAAGGCCCCTATGATAGCGAACACAGCCCCCATTGATAGCACATAGTGGAAGTGTGCTACGACATAATAGGTGTCATGAAGCACAATATCCAGGGATGAGTTGGCTAAGACAATTCCTGTTAAGCCTCCCACTGTGAATAGGAAGATAAAGCCTAGAGCCCAAAGCAGGGGGGTATCTCATTTAATTGAACCGCCGTGAAGGGTAGCTAATCAGCTAAAGACTTTAACGCCTGTGGGGATGGCAATGATTATTGTGGCGGAGGTGAAATAGGCCCGTGTGTCTACGTCCATTCCAACTGTGAATATATGATGAGCCCACACGATAAAGCCTAGTAGTCCGATAGCCATTATAGCTCATACTATTCCCATGTAGCCAAAAGGTTCTTTTTTGCCGGCATAGTATGCCACAATGTGGGAGATCATACCGAATCCCGGTAGAATTAGGATGTACACCTCTGGGTGACCAAAAAATCAGAATAGGTGTTGGTAGAGAATGGGGTCTCCTCCTCCGGCCGGGTCAAAGAAGGTGGTGTTTAAATTACGGTCTGTTAGGAGTATTGTGATCCCTGCAGCTAGCACTGGCAGTGACAGTAGGAGAAGAACGGCCGTGATTAATACAGATCACACAAATAGAGGTGTCTGATACTGGGATACTGCGGGGGGTTTCATGTTAATGATTGTGGTAATAAAGTTAATAGCCCCTAAAATGGATGATACCCCAGCCAGGTGAAGGGAGAAAATGGTTAGGTCCACAGAGGCTCCTGCATGGGCTAGGTTCCCCGCAAGTGGGGGGTAGACGGTTCATCCTGTGCCAGCTCCGGCCTCTACGCCAGAGGAGGCCAAAAGGAGTAGAAATGATGGGGGTAGGAGCCAGAAGCTCATATTGTTCATGCGAGGAAATGCCATATCTGGGGCTCCAATTATTAAGGGAATCAGTCAGTTTCCGAAACCGCCGATTATGATGGGTATTACTATAAAGAAAATCATGACAAAGGCGTGGGCTGTGACGATAACATTGTAAATCTGATCATCGCCAAGCAGGGCACCGGGTTGGCTCAGTTCGGCACGGATCAGAAGGCTGAGGGCTGTGCCGACTATGCCTGCTCAGGCACCAAATACTAAATACAGGGTGCCAATATCTTTGTGGTTAGTAGAAAAGAATCAACGGGTGATTGCCACAGGTAAGATGGCTGAGTGTTTAAGCGGTGGGTTGTAGCCCCATGCACAGAGGTTAAAGTCCCCTTCTTATCAAGTTCCGTGGTGAAGATCACGTCAGATTGCAAACCTGAAGACGCAGGCTCGCCGCCTGCCGGGACTTCCTCCCGCCTTCTCCCGCCGCGGCGGGAGGAAGTAGATGAATGCTCGCTGGATAGGGCACTTAGCTGTTAACTAAGATTTTGTAGGATCGAGGCCTTCTCATCTAGTAAGGCTTTAGCTTAATTAAAGTATCTGGGTTGCATTCAGAAGATGTGGGGTAGTATCCTGCAGGTCTTAACAGGGGCTAGGAGATTTTCACTCCTGCTTAAAGCTTTGAAGGCTTTTGGTCTAGATTGTTATCCTAAGCCCCTATGTTGTTAGGGCTATAATTGTTGGTGTAATAGGTAATAGGAGTAGTGCCAGTGTGGTGGTGATTGACAGGGTTATGGTGGTTTGAGATGATTTTTGTCGTCATGTAGAGGTGTTATTGTTGGTGTTGGGGGCAATTGTTAGGGTTATTGCATAACATATTCGTAGATAGAAGAATAAGCTGAGTAGGGCGGCTAAGGCTATGATTGATGCTGTGAGGGGGAGGTTCTGTTTGGTCAGTTCTTGGAGGATGAGCCATTTAGGTATAAAACCTGTTAGTGGGGGGAGGCCTCCTAGAGAGAGTAGTGTTATTATTGCCATCGTGGTTATTACGGGGGTTTTTGATCAGGTGAGGGTTAGCGTACTTAGTTTTGTGGAGGCCACATTTTTGAATGTTAGGAAGGTTGCGGTGGTCATAATAATGTATAGGATTAGGTTTAGAATGGCAAGATTTGGGGAATATTGTATAACAATCATTATTCAACCTAGATGGGCGATTGATGAGTATGCTAGGATTTTTCGTAGTTGTGTCTGATTTAGGCCACCTCATCCTCCAATGATGGTGGAGGCTAGGCCTAGTATGATTACTAGAGTTGGGTTTATTATTGGGCTAATTTGATAAATTAAGGCAAAGGGGGCTAGTTTTTGTCAGGTTGAGAGGATAAGTCCTGTGGTGAGATCGAGGCCTTGTAGGACTTCTGGAAGTCAGTAGTGGACGGGGGCGAGCCCGATTTTTAGGGCCAGGGCTATGGTGATTAGGACTAAGGCTGTGGGGTTGGATATTTCTTGGATATTTCATTCTCCTGTTGTTCAAGCATTGGTGGTACTGGCAAATAAGATTATAGCTGCGGCTGTTGCTTGGGTGAGAAAATATTTAGTTGTGGCTTCTACTGCTCGAGGGTGGTGCTGTTGTGCTATTAAGGGGATGATGGCTAGTGTACTGATTTCTAGGCCCATTCATGCCAAAAGTCAGTGGGAGCTTGCAAATGTTAGGGTAGTTCCAATTCCTAGGCTTGAAAGCAGGATGGCAAGTACGTAGGGGTTCATTAGTAAAGGAAGGATTTTAACCAACATGTTTGGGGTATGGGCCCAAAAGCTTTAATTAGCTGACTTTACTAGGAAGTGGTGTAGTGGAAGCACCAAGAGTTTTGATCTCTTGAGGATGGGTTCGAGCCCCTTCTTTCTAAGGAAGCGAGGGGACTTGAACCCCTATTATCCACTCTATCAAAGTGGCCCTTGACCTTCAGGCACGATTCCTATATTGTGCTAGATTTGTGGTGGTAGGCCGGCAGAGGCAATTGGTAGAGAGACATGTCATAATACAAGGGCCAGGGTAATAGGGAGGAAGTTTTTTCATACTAGATGTATTAGTTGGTCATATCGGAATCGTGGGTACGAGGCTCGGACTCATAGAAATAGTATTGATAGCATTGAGGCTTTAATCATGAGGATAAGTGTTGTTATTTCAGGTAGTATGGGGTTGTGGTAAGCCCCTAAGAATAGGATTGTGGAGAGGGTGTTTATTAGGAGAATATTGGCGTACTCAGCTAGGAAGAATAGGGCGAATGGCCCTCCTGCGTACTCTACATTGAAGCCAGAGACTAGCTCTGATTCTCCTTCTGTTAGGTCGAATGGGGCTCGGTTTGTTTCGGCGAGGGTAGAGATGTATCATATTGCTGCGAGGGGTCAGCCTGGGGCTAGCAGTCAAATTGCTTCTTGTGTAACATTAAAGGTATGGAGGGTGAAATTGCCAGTGAAGATGATTATACATAAGAGAATTAAGCCGAGGCTTACTTCGTAGGAGATTGTTTGTGCTACTGCTCGGAGTGCCCCGATGAGGGCGTATTTTGAATTGGAGGCTCAGCCGGAACCTAAGATTGAGTATACAGCTAGACTGGATAGGGCTAGGATAAATAGGATGCCCAAGTTTAGGTCTGCGACTGGATAGGGTATTGGTAGGGGTATTCACAGGGTGAGGGCCAAGGTTAGTGCTATAATGGGGGTTGCTAAGAATAAAAATGGGGAGGCTGTGGTGGGGCGTACAGGTTCTTTGATGAATAGTTTGATGCCGTCAGCAATCGGTTGCAGAAGGCCGTAAGGCCCAACGATATTTGGGCCTTTTCGTAGTTGTATATAGCCTAGTACTTTTCGTTCGATGAGGGTTAAAAATGCTACTGCTAGCAGAATCGGAATGATGTATGCTAGTGGGTTAATTAGGTAAGTTAGCAGGTGAGGGGTCATAGCTAAGAAGAGGATTTGAACCTCTGTTGGAAAGGGCTTAGGCCTTTTGCAATTACCAAGCTCTGCCATCTTAGCTTGCCCTATTCTAGGGGGGAGGTTTGTGCCCCTTTACCTATTTTAGTTGTTTTCATTAGGTTGGGGTGAGGCATACTTATAGCATTGGCCTCAGCCTTCCGGTCCTTTCGTACTAGGAAGGGTCACTGCATAGATAGAAACTGACCTGGATTACTCCGGTCTGAACTCAGATCACGTAGGACTTTAATCGTTGAACAAACGAACCCTTAATAGCGGCTACACCATTAGGATGTCCTGATCCAACATCGAGGTCGTAAACCCTTTCGTCGATATGGACTCTTAGAAAGGATTGCGCTGTTATCCCTAGGGTAACTTGGTTCGTTGATCAGGCTTTAGCCTGGGTCATTGTTCGTCAGATGTTCTGTTGCTTTGGGCTGTCGCCCTAGGTTTTAGGGGCAGTGCCCCCGTCGACATGGAGGCTTTTTTGTCCTCCGTGGTCGCCCCAACCGAAAACATTAGGATCAGGGTGCTATTATGCTTTTAGCTATTATTTCCGTGGGTGATAGGCTTGATAGCATAGTTGATCTTGTGTTTTAAGCTCCATAGGGTCTTCTCGTCTTATGGGTTTATGCTCGCCTCTGCACGAGCAGGTCAATTTCACTGACTGGAAAAAGGAGACAGTTGAGCCCTCGTTATGCCATTCATACAGGTCTTCATTTAAAAGACAAGTGATTACGCTACCTTCGCACGGTCAAAATACCGCGGCCGTTAAACTTTTGGTCACAGGGCAGGCGGGACCTCTAATACATTGGTTTGCAAGAGGCGATGTTTTTGGTAAACAGGCGAGGCTCGTGTTTGCCGAGTTCCTTCTTTTTCTTTTAGTCTTTCCTTGGTGGTGCACTCCTGTGTTGGGTTAACGGTTGTGTTTTACAGGGTTTTCTTGATTTTTATTATTATTCTGTATTTCCCTCTTTGGTTGGGTCCGTTATTTGTCAGTGGTGGGTCCGATCTGACTTACATGTGTGCTTGGAGAAGGTCGTACCTTCTTGTTACTAATTTTAGCATTATTGCTTCTATAGTTGTATAGAGTGGCTCTGTAGGTTTAGGGGATTGTGATTGTTTTATCGGGATAATGGGGTAGGGTTTGTCTGAGCTTTAACGCTTTCTGTGCAGGTGGCTGCTTTTAGGCCCACTGAAACAAAGTTCCTTTAATTTAATGTGATCTTTATCCGCCTGTTAAGGTTGTGTTCTTTTTCAAGGGAGCTGTACCTCTCTTGAATAACTCTTAAGGTTTTCTTGATGTCTTTGTTGGTAATAACCTGGGTGGCAGTAGAAGTCTTAAGGCTGAACTAATATTCATTTCCTGAGCAACCAGCTATTACTAGGCTCGTTAGGTTTGTCGCCTCTACTCGGAGATCTTCCCACTCTTTTGCCACAGAGACGGGTTTGCCCTATTAGGCTGTCTCGGAGTAGCTCGTCTAGTTTCGGGGGGTCAGACTGAAGTTCTCTTTGCCTGATAAGAACTGGCTAAATCATGATGCAAAAGGTACAAGTTCTAATCTTTGCTTTTTATTGCTTTAACAAGTTGTTTCACTTTCTCTTTCAGCTTTCCCTTGCGGTACTTTCTCTATTGCGCTGCTTTGTCCTTTTCTATCGCCTATACTGGGGGGATTAAATGGTTTGTTTGTTTTCTTTTATCTTATGGGGGGTTGTATATAAATATTCATTTGTGCTTATGTGGTGAGGCTAGCTATTTAGCTCAAAATGATCTGATTTGCACAGATGTCCCCTCGGTGTAAGGGAGGTGCTTTTCTATTGAGCTACATTTTGGTTGTTCCAAGTGCACCTTCCGGTACACTTACCATGTTACGACTTGCCTCCTCTTGTTTGGGTTGTAGATTTATATACTTGGTGTGTTCCTTTGAGGAGAGTGACGGGCGGTGTGTGCGCGCCCCATAGCCGGCTTCAAAAGAATTTTCTATTTTCTTTTTACTGCTAAATCCACCTTCAATCACTGGTTTCACAGTATTATTCGTGTGTTTTCTGTGTCAGAAAATGTAGCCCATTTCTTTCCACTTCATTCGCTACACCTCGACCTGACGTTTTTGGGTGTGCCATTTTTGCTTACTATTGGTCTTTCACAGGGTAAGCTGACGACGGCGGTATATAGGCGGTAATGACAAGAAGTGGTGAGGTTTAACGGGGATTATCGGTTCTAGAACAGGCTCCTCTAGGTGGGTCTGGGGCACCGCCAAGTCCTTTGGGTTTTAAGCTAGCGCTCGTAGTACCCTGGCGGGTAATATGTGTAATTTATCACCAAAGTTTATGACTGAGCATAGTGGGGTATCTAATCCCAGTTTGTGTCTCAGTTGTCGTGGGTTCAAGGGGTCCTCGTTAGGTAGAGCTACTTTCGTGGTTGGGCTTCGGGCCTTCAGGTGCGTATGACAGCTTAGGGGGCTTTTGGCTCTAGTGTAGTAGACATCCTTTAATCACGCTTTACGCCGTGGACTATCAGTTGGGGCCTCTCGTATAACCGCGGTGGCTGGCACGAGTTTTACCGGCCCTCTTAACTCTGGCTGAGTCGAGCTTACGCTCATGGCTCAATGTCTATCACTGCTGAGTTCCCTTGGGGGTGTGGCTTAGCAAGGCGTCTTGGGCTGCGGGTGCGTGCCTGATACCTGCTCCTTTTCCCCTGTGGTTGGGGGATTAAGGGCATTCTCACGGGGGTGCGGAGACTTGCATGTGTAAATTGGGTTAAAATTGATAGTAAGGCCAGGACCAAGCCTTTGTGCCTGCGGAGCTGTCTAGGGCTCATCTTAACATCTTCAGTGTTATGCTTTAGTTAAGCTACGCTAGC